AGAGGGAAGCCCAACGAATGTCAGATGCAAAGCTCCGCACCTCATTAAGATCATATTGGCATACTCTCCCAAAAAAAAAAGAGCAGACCCCATTGAAGACGAGAGTGAGGTACAACAAGGCCATTTCTGTCCACCGCCCTTCTCACGGAGCCGTACGTGGACGTTACCGCTCATACAGCTCCCAGCCAGCAAGCAGTTAGCCTTCCTCTACAAAGAATGGAAGTGTAGATGAATCGACATCAAATAGAGGAATTCGGTTTTTATTTTCAGCAAGAACATGATAGGAGCATCCCTTTCACAAAAACCTACGGACCCCCCCCTATCCTGCCACTTCAGCATCTTATGATCTTTGATCAGATCATTACGAGCCCTCTCCTAGAATGTTTTTGTAGATTCCTAAAATTCCATGGTGGATCAGGACGAGAATGAATCCGGGAATCCAGGACATACTCATCCTGGAGCTTCTGCTCTCCTCGGGGGAGGTACTTTTATAGATAGAGAGGTGAGTCGAGGGTAGCCCCACGCTTGACCGATTTCTCGGAATCGGAGGCATCTGATGACCCTGAACAAGAAGGAGCTGCTCTCGATGTGAGATCAGCAGCAAAAGCAAAAGAAAGAAGAAGAATAGCCCCCTTAAAAAAAACACACACAACGGACACAAACAAAAGAAACAAGAAAAGGGCCATGATGATGATCCTATGTTCGTTTTCGCTCTGCCCCGATGATGCGCTCCTAGCTCGCGGAGCGGAAAAAGAAAAAGAATCTCTCTATTACTTTGAGAAGAGAATCGTTGGTTTGACCGACGGACTACGTGGGAAATACGAGATCTAGGCAAGCCACTACACCTTCGGTGCCTTTCCCTTTTTCGATAGAAGAACTACTTATCTTCTCTTAGATAGCGGTCGATCGGTTCGCATCTATGGTCAATCAATAGGTCTGCGAATCTATTCTTCTATACGATAAATCGCCATCTCGTAGCACCACCACGACACCGATTCTTTTTCTTTTTCCGAGCCCCCCATGCCGCGACTCCGACTTTGAGTATGATGAATGAGTGGAAAGATCTTTATAGAAGTCCCTGTCCGAAAAAACCAAAGAGTTAGTTTCTATAATACATATATATATAGGGGGGAACCGCTAGTTTTTTCAGAAAAGACTTGCTGCCCCCTTCCGAATTCCGCGAGTGACTAAGCGCGAGACGAGACATAACATAAGGGGCGAATCTACTCTTCGTAGAATCGACCATAGGATATCTTATTTTTTCAGTATATTTGCATCAGGCTTAGCCCCTACTAGTAAGAAGGTGTTCCCGAAAGGGGACGAAACCTGTCTAAGATCCTGTGTGCGGCTTAGTAGCGCGTGAACAGAACACGTAGCCGAAGCGGAACTCAATATTCAACCAACCTATGATCGACCGTGCATTTCTATTTCATGAAAAAAAGCGGTCTGCAAAGATATATCCCGATCTCTTAACACGTGGGCTCAGTGATGCTAGTGGATACTGTCCATACAGAATCATCTCCAGCCGCGATGAAAGAGAGTGAATGGTGTGGTACATGAATTGTACAACCAATGCTTTCTATCAATCCACGCAGAAGAATTCTTTCTAGAACAAATATGTCAATCCAGATAGTTAACGGTACAACCGGTTATCAATTGACATGTCTTCAATATCCCTATTCTCATCTTCCAGTTTTCAACCATAGGAACATACCACGGGGAGTTCTTCCGGTAGTTTACTTGCGGATCAATGTCATTGGACTTCGCTATAAAGTCTTAGTTTTGCGCATTCGGAGAAAGGTCAGACACAAGAAAGGGCTTTCGTCGACCTTAACCAAACTGAAAAAGTCAGAAAAGAGGCTTCGGTAAGCAGCAGCCCCACCAAGTGGTCCATGCAATCAAAGCATCGGCTTGCATGCCAAAGGATTCCTCTTTGGTTTGGAGCTGTAAGCAGCCCTCACAGTCCAGTGGTAACCCGAGAGGTCAGTCAGGTCAGGAAATACAGCCCGATCAAGTGAGGCCGGAAAGACAGGCTAGTGGACTCCTCTGTCCCTTGCCCCTTTCCATCAAAAACAAACCAAGCCCCAGAAGCCGATATGAAAGGCTTCGGTCGTGATAAAGGGAGCCCGTCACAAAAGACCAAAGCATGATTGTTCTGTCCCGGGTGCCTCCCTCCTATTATGTAAACGTAAGGGCGGTGGTTCAGTGGCTAGAGGTAAAAGACTCTCCGGGCCAATTATTTTTCCCGAAAAACCCGTACCGTAGCAAAAGCCGATAGCTTCTTATCGGGAGGAAGACGACATCTCTAAGTGAATGCTTAACAAAAATCTCCAGAATGCGCAGAGCACCATTGAGAGACAAAGATGTCAAGCGGGGAATGAGAAAGAGAGATGTTAATGATGAAGGAGGCTTGGGACCGCTTTCGGGTTGGATTCACTTACCGAATTTGAGTGGCTCCATGTCACAGCCATATAGCTTGTCACAACTCAACACTCCTCCAAGACTAAGAAATGATAGCTGGTATTAGTCGAGTAGGCAGAACTCGATCTAACGATGAAAGTAGGTATCTCCCTGAGTGTAACAAAGAAGGTACGCGATGAGTGTAGAATCGAATTCTTAAACCAATCCAGCTAAGCACGGAGTTAAACCAAGCCAGTCCAGTCCCCGAAACAAGCTAGTAGCTAACTCGAAAGCAAGGGTAGCTCAAACAAAGAAGTATCCCCATCCATACATTCCTAAATGCCCTGAGGAAGGAATGAACTAAGGTATTCCCTATTTTGCAAACTCGGAGTTAGCAAGTAGGAAGTGAAACCAAGTAAACCAAGCGGGTTTCACCGTAAGAAAGATCAATCATAGGCAGGCACATCCGCTAAAGCTTCCAATCTTTTTGGAAAAATTCCTGTTGAAAAGATCTTCTATAGGTCCAGACCATACCCACCACAGTGAGGGTTTGAAAGCTTGCTTTTTTTTATGCTAAGAAAGCACTTCCTATTGTTGCTCGGCCGGGCCGTGAAAGAGTGAAAGAAAGCTATCCAGGAAGACGCTAACCCAAGCCGTTGTTGGAATAGCAGGAAAGACAGGAAGACGCTAACCCATCAAGTAGCTCTCCGAGCCACGATCGAACTGGGAATAAACGCGTAGGTGGAGAAGCAAGTGAACTCTTAACTCTTTTTCTAGGCTCGGGGATCACCTTTTCTTGCTGTCATGAGTGCCCCTTTCTCAAACTTTTCTCTAATATAAGGGCTGCCCTTTGCTGCTATTACATGAGCTTGAAAGAGCTTTCTTTATTTATAACACTTCTCTCTTTCTCAGAGCAAGTGCTTCTGCCTCATCCTGTTCCTGAACGGTGAGGCATCCCAAGCCCCTGTAACATTTGGCTTTTTGCGTCCTTCTGCCCGGCCTGGTAACTGCCGCTTCGATCAAGCGTTAAACTACTACTTATGGCTTCGGTCGAGAAAGGTATGGGCCTATGGGTCGGGTTCGTAGTAGCAGACGGACAATTAAAGTACGTGGGGTCTGCTTGGTGAAGCGAAGTAGACGGGTATCCCCCAACGAACTAGCCACTCGTTATTGTAGCAAGGCGCCGTGGGTCTTGCGAGCTTCTGGGTGTATACGAATCTCCTCGATTCCTCTATATGTAAGGAAATAGCTACATCCAAAAGGGGCAATGGTCGCCGGACCGCCCTGGACTCTCCCAACAGTCTTTAGCCGCTTGAATGGCGCTCTTAGAATGGCTTGTGCTTCAAGAAAACCTACATGGCTGGAAAAAGGGGCACAGACAGAGAACCACTCTGAGTCTTTATTCCCCGTTATTGAGAGTCCCTAGTCTTCTTTCTTTGAAGACATTTTTGAATTCGCACCTTTGGGCTATGACGGTTCTTAGCTTCCCGGGACGGGACTAGCCGACTCAAGTAGGAACGAGGGGTATAACTATTACTACTATACGATAAATGCTTTCCGCCCGTACAAGGCGGCTTACCAAGGCTTACCGAATTTCTTCAACGGCCTATGTGCTACGATTAGGACTTGCGGCTTTACCGACACTGCCGCTTCTCCTTTCTCCCCAGCCCCGAAATGAGGCTATTTACCTTCTCTACGACCACAGACTGAAGTTAAAAGATCCACCGGAGATAGTCCTTTCTTTGACCTATCTTGACTTTAGTGGGTCTACGAATCCGCGGAGGGACAAGTCTGCTAGTGACCAAGCATCGAGTCAAGATAGGAGCAACCCCCCATTCCAACCAACCTATAAAACAAGTTTTCACTAGTATCTGGAAGGCGGGAAGAGCTCTATTGGAGCATTTGGGCGGGAAGCCCTACAGTAATGGGATCCGTTACTTGACTTGTGAAGCCCTGTGCTCGAAGCAAAATCAGATTACTTGCACAAACAAAGAAAGTGACCAAAGATATATTCAAAACTTAGAAAAAGGAAGCCCAATTTCCTGAACATTGCCTCGGTAGAATCAAACCCAACTAATACGAAAGCCCATCTCCCGAAACAAGAAAATCAAAGCAAAAGTGCCTCGCGGCTGTCGCCCCTCTCTCCTTTATGTTAGCCATCCCGGGAGCACCTGACCTCATCTCTGTCGGTGAAATTCGATCACAGACTTTCGCTCCTCTCACATTCGTTCGAGTGGCTTCGCTCCTTATCGAAGGCTTTTCTTAGATATCTCCTTCCGGTTCAGCCGTACCCCCATACTTAACCCAACCTATTCCCTAAGCAAAGGAAGAAGTCAAGTTCCACCCTTCCGTAACCCTAGCTTTGATTTCAGACAGGGCTATAGGTTGATGAGGAAGAAGATAATTCTATAACAGCCCTACTATCTTCTGATCGTGACTAAAAAGAAAGAAAAGAAAGATCCCTACCGTTCGTTTCCGGAGGTAGCCCGGTCGGATAAGAAAGAAGAGAGAAAGGATGGATTGATTCCATTGAGGAGGGCTATCGCTTATATTAAAATATAAGCTATAATCACAGACCGAGTTGATCTCAGAAAGAAGAGGAGGAACTCTCGGGGCCAATTTAAGTTGGATCTGGCAAGATCAGGTGCACTTCGCCTTCACTCTTCTTTGCTTCTCCTGTCCACTATGGCTGAAGTCAAACTAGACTTTGAGTTCCTCTTTTAATAACATAAAAAAAGCATTCCACAGTCGTAGGTACCGACACCGGCAGTCGGATATCAATAATAACTTACCCCGCGTTAGGAGAGTGAGGAGTGAACGGACTCAAATACAGTTGTCAGGAGGGGCCTCCGGCTTAGACATTAGGCATGAGAATCGGCCAATGCATTCACTCACATCCGTTGATTGCGGTGCGCCATACACCAAGCTTGTTTCAGAGCGGATGTCAGGAGTGGAAAGGAAGAGTTCTACCGAGGACTTAGTCAAGCAGTTACGGTAGCAGTCCTCTTTGTAATCTTACATGACAGCTTTCGAATCAACCTTCCTTCGGTTTTTCATTGTCTTTTTCTCTGCTTCTTGCCATTCCGCTTCTCCGAAAAGATAAAAACATACACAACTAGCATACCAACCCATCAACAAACCCAAAGGGGAGAGCGAAGGCACTGTCGGGTGACAGGGATAGAATGGGATAATGAGCTAGAGGAGTCCATTCCCTCACTCGCTTTCCATATTTATGACATCTGCTTTCAATGTCAGCTGGATTGGCTAGTTGATTGTTAGTTCGATTTTCATTAGTTTCAAAGGCTTGATTGCCCCGGCTCAACTCACTAGGAAGATAGAACAAAAAAATGAGTAGTAGCGGCGCAGAAGGAGCTTGACACCTTTCTTTCAAGACTCTCTCCTTGAAGGCAAAAGAAGGAAGTCAGACTTGCCTTTATAAGCTTAGTAAGCCATCGAGGGTTTTCCTTCCTAGGTTTCATTGGAGCAGCAACTGAAAGAGAAAAGACCCTGAAAACAAACCTGAAAACGGATTCGTGAACAGCAGATAAGAGATATACCCCAGAGCTGAATTATCCGAGAGTTCTTTCTTTCAGAACCTCGAGTCACTGGCAGCCGCTCGCCACAAGCAAGCCCTTCCCCATCGAGTTGAGTAGCCTTGAATAGCTCTCTTCTCCCTCTTTCTTTTCGCGTACTCCTCTGTCTCTTTCCTCTCTTCTCTCTTCCATTATCGAGACCCGCATATACAACTAGGTAGCTCATCTCCTTAGAAGAAGTAAGATCTCCTTCCTATATTTATTCTAAAAAAATAATAATAAGAGCCTTTGGCGGATAAGAGAAAGGCTGCTTTTAGGAGCGCTCTTTTGATCTCGAAATTTCATAAGAGAAGAAAGATCGTAGCGAAAGGAGAAAGACTTTTGATTCGAGGCCGAGTTGAGTCAAAAAAAAAAGCTTTCTCGGCGGTCTTTTTATTCTCTTTTTTTCATCGAGATTGGGTTGGTGTTCAGTGGGTCTCGTTCCGTTCAGGGCTCTCCATCATGTCCCGTTCTAAGTAGCGGGTCCTTCATGTGGAAATCGTCCTTTCCCTCGTGGGATAAATCTATGTTTATTTCGAAACAAAAACTAAGAAATACAAAGCAAAAATGACTCAAATGCCTCGTCTCATGAACTTATTTTCTGTGATCTTTGGTTCCGTGTCTCTGATTCTTGTCTTTTTCGACAATAAGACTATTTTACGGTTCTTATGTCGGATACCCGGGTTTAGGAAGATTCCGACAAGAGTTCAAAGCGTTGTATTTTGTATTGGGAGAGCGCTCTTTTCTCTTCTTCTGGCGAGCGTAGCCGTCAAACTGGGATATGTCTTTATGGAGGACCTATCCCGGGCGGTTGCTCAATTCTATCCGGGGGGAATGGCTGGAGGTCCTGGTACACCTACACCTCCCGGCCCCTCTGAGAATTTTGGCCTTTTTTCGTACCCGCTCGAAGGCGAAAGCTCCCACCAGGGTGAGCGGAGGGGCTCGCCTTCGTTGTCGGCGGAGGTTCCATTACTTTCTGACACCCAGCGCCGCATAGAGTTAGAGAGTGAGTTAGAACACTTAATTGAACATAATGTTTATAAAAAAACTCTTTCTGATACTGAGCGCGAGAACTTGGTAACTTTACAATTAAAGTGCGATCGCGAACTCGAGGATGCTCTCCGTTCCGATGGATTTTCGGACGATAGGATTTTAAATTCTCGCAATGACTGGCGACGTATCGCCTTTACCACGGACTCTAAACCCCAACCTATAAGCTTCACAGCAATAAAGAAACAGATGTTGAAACATAATAATATAAAAAATACTATATATTATAAGCGAATTAAGAACGCATTAAAAAATTACACTCTCCGTATATGAAAAAAGGAAATTTTCCTGCATTAAGATTTAAAACTTGTCGTCTACTTTCAGGAAATGCGTTCAGAAGATCCTTTAGCAGTGAATTTAATTAAAAATAGGTGAAAGTTGATTTTAGAGTTAGTTTCTGACCTGACATAAGTCCGTCCACTAAAGTGTTTGAGGGACGGGCAGACCTCTAAAGATCCGGTAAACAGGTTAGCCCCGGGCTGGATTGAATCCTATTAGAACTACATCTGACTTTATCCTGTCCAAGCTAGGAAGGTATGTAGGCAAGCTCCACAAGAGCCCCAGTCAGCTTAAATGCTTTTCTTACATAGGCTGAAGCCTTCCAGAAAGTCTTCGTCTAAGCGGTAAGTGGTGGTCAGCTGTCCCCACTACCGGTCGGAAAGGCAGATAGCCGGAGGTGACGGGAGAAAAGCAAGGCAAGGGCTTAGCCCGAGCACGGAAGACAAAGCAAATCGAGATTATTCTATTCTATTCTAAAGGGGTGACTACACCTATCTAATCTAACAACAGAGCTAGCGAAAGCTCGAAAGCGGCAAACGGTAACGACGTCTGGGCTTATGGTCATTTCTCTTCTATAATAGAAAGAAAGAGTTTCCGGGGCGGGCTAGCTCAATTGGGTTATATAGGGCAAAAAGCGCCTGCCGGGGGAAAACTATGCGTTCAAGTTCCGAACCCAAGAATGGAACACTTTTCCTACAGGCAAGGGGTTGCTATCAAAAGCCGGCCTACCGGTTCGACGTAAAAAGAAGACCCAATCCCATTCCGGACGTAGGATAGGCTTGAGAAAGCAAGACTAGAAGAAAGATTGTGTTATAGAGGGGTAGACTGATTCTCAAAGCTCGCACGGGAATCGAGTACTTCTTAAGCGGGAAGTCAGGTTTAGTAGAAGGGTAGGATCCTGTAGGGTTAGAATCTTTGTTAGCAGTCTAGGGCGATGGCGAAGGTTTTAGCCCGTGGGCGATCTAATCATAGGAATGATAATAGGATAGGGCGGTCAATTAGTCCGGTGGCGACATTCAGAATAGCTTCGAATATGTTCTGGTGTTGATACGGTGGGTTTACAAAGGAGAACTAGCTAACGAAGCCTTTAGTACTGACCCGTAGTACGTACTCTTTCGAAGTCCTCATAGTTGAACTAGTATGTGTTTGTTTTCTCGGGTTTGCTCGCATTTGAGAGCCTTACCGCTTCAATGTTTATACTTCCGGAGTGAGTCCCACGAGATAGATCAGATCCTTAGGAAGGGGCTGGTAGCCTCCTGTGGTCTAGGTTGCACCAGGAAGGGAAATTGCACGCACGGGACAGAAGATAAGTTTCCGTTTCCTTTTTATTAGTCTGAGTTCATCTTTTCCGCTTTCAAGCGTGTACACACACTGAAAAAGGAGAATAAGATCCCTTTCATTAAATAGGTAGCTCACTGGAGCAAGCAACGAAGTGCCATAGGGTTAAGGAGAAACTTATACTGAAGTAGGTACAATCTCTTTGTGGATCAATCAATCTATAGAGTTCATAGAGAAAGAAAAACCTGAGATTAGAGTTGGAGAAAGCCGCATAGAATACCAAAAGCAAAGGCGAAGGTTACATCTCAGTCGAAAGCGGTTAATCCGGATCCATTTCATAAGTGGACTCTCCCGGGGTATATCCATCTCAAAGGTCTTCGCTCGGTTCCATAGTCCAATCTAAAGCCTGTGAGGCTGGAAACTTCTACAACAATCTTACATATATATTTCCATCACCACAAGAAAAGGATACGATACAGTAAATGGAGAATCCCCCTTTAAATAGGTTAAATAGGTTGACTCTCGGTTAATTCGGGCTAAAGCCAGTCGTCCTTCTGAAAGGTCCTCTTCTATGGCTCAAGGTTCAAGCTAAATCAACTTCCTTTTCTCACTTAAGCGGATAAGTCAAATCAATGCTTTAAGGCCAGCGCAGTCAAGCAAGATAGGATTCTCAACAGGAGAAGTTCCGTGGACAAGGCGAGCTAGCTGCGGTGCTTTCTTCTTATTGTCGGAGATCAAATTGCTGGTCACTGTGACACTTTCCTGTCCCCTTAGCAGTTAGTGGGCTCTTCTATCTGGGGTTTTTCTCTGGACACATTTGAGCTAGTGCGTGTGAAAATGTCCACAACTTGAGTCTTCACGCCCACATGTGCTCGAATGAAATAGAAACTAGTATCAATGAGCTTTCGTTCCCTTTAGGGTTAGTTCTAGACAAGAAGTCACTGGGACGCAGATATGTTGTACGTAGAACTTTCTTTCAATCCGATACCTATAGCCACTCATGGGCTAAGTCTACCGGTTATCTATAGCTGTTACAGTGAGCTGGTTCTATATTATGTATATACCAGGTTATAGCGGTTTGACTGCCCCTCTCATTTCATTCGAGCGGCTCCGAACAATGGTATTATGCATGACAATTCCTTCATCCTTGCAATACTTGAGAAAGACTTTGTTTACAAATTCCAAACGTTCTAATCACCTTGATCCACCTTCCGGTTTCTTTTCTTTCAGAACCTCGGTCTTGAAATGCTTGAATGCCATGAAAGCTTCATCCTTTGACTTCAAGAATTTGACCCTCATCAATGAAAGATATGAAGTATGATGCACCTCCACATGATTTAGTGCGAGACGGGCCGAGTGAATGTAGTCAAGTATGCCTTTACTAGTGGCCTTGAAGCTTCGCTTATGATGCTTCCCATATACACAATGCTCACAAAATTCCTTGTGGAATAAGTTCCCTTTTCATCAAGATCTCCATACCTTTTTCACTCATGTGACCCAATCACCGGAAATTCATCATGTTCTATCACCATTTGTGCACCATCAACAACCGTGCTTCCAAGCAATTTATACAAGTTTCCGAATACCTTTCATGACAACCAAAATGCCTTTGGAGACTTTAATAACTCCACCTTGCCACGAGAATCAAGCTCCGAAAGTTAAATCAAGCTTTTCTTCAATTCCGGAACATGCCTCACATTTTCAAGTATTCTCACAATGCCATCAAACATCGGCATCGGTATCTTCTGACGCGTCTTCTTCTTTCCTAATTCTATTATGACTCTTGATAGGAAAGGCAGCGAGATGAATCCTCTTGGCAATTGGGAGAGAAAGATGCCTTCCCTCCAAAACTTGACCCGCGGATGCCCGCATTCCACTTCCCACACAAAAATACCATGGCAACATAACCTTCGGTGCCTTCAGTCAAGTGAAAAGCAGCAGCGGAAACTCACTTCATTGAACCTATAATAGGGAAGAGTAGGCAGAAGAGGTCCCTCTAACCGCGGTACATGATGTCGTTTGATCTCGGCATTCATTATTAGCTTATGGAGAGCCCTAAACAAAGAAAACGGAGAGATTTTTAGAGAATCCGCGGGGCTCGCCAGTCCCCGGGTGGGTTGGCCACCCGCTACCTTGTTTATTGATAGAAAAAAAAAGATTTCACTGTATAAGCACAACAGGTTGTATATGGGAGCACGACCGTTGGGGGAAGGTGTGGCCTCTTAGCTCGTCCACATCTGCTCAACCGGACTGAGAACCCACCCTTGGTTTTCGTATCTTTTTTGAAATGGTCTGTCATCCAAGCTTCCCCTGTTGCACAAGAATATAGGGCTAGTTCCAGGGCTCGCGGGGATTCTCGTGTAATTGAGCCTCCACCTTTACCCTGACCTCCAACCCTTCTAACTGTCTGAATTCCGATTCATTCCGCTCTGAACTTTTACTGGGTACGTATCCCTTCAACATTCTACCCCGAAACCCTTATATTCATTTACTGTATTGTATGGTTGATTGCATCATCTATCATCTGGCTCGTAAGCTGATGTCGCTCACTTGGCAGGAGCTTGTTTTCCGGGATTTCGAATCGAAGTTGGCAGATGTAAGGTTGCGAAGCAACGGTGAAAGAAGGGCCGGTTCTGAACGAAGTGAAGACTTTATTTGCCCACCATCATCAAGAAGGTTGCGAAGCAAAGACGTTTATCCGTGGCTACGGGGATAAAGTTTTTGAGGCAGGCGCACACTTTCAGTGCCTTTCTTTCAGAACCTAGATATCGATTAGAGGTCGATCAACTAAAAGAGAAACGAGATTCTCCAGTTGATGAGCACGAAGACAGACACCCAGCCCATCTCGTTGCGAGGAGCTTTTTAGCAAGCTCTCCACTTCCTGGCAGGGAAATCAGAACAATGGAGATCATAGGTTCTGAAAGAAATAAGACCAGGCATAGCCCACGGTAGTGGGATCCCTTGGAAATCCAGCGAGGAAGGAACAAGCCGAAGTGATTAGGCTGCGGATTGGGCTTTAAGATCATCACTTGGTAACTGACAACGGTACGTGCCATCGATTCCCTGGTCGCATTGATACTGGGGGGTAGCTTCGCCTGACACTCAACATTGGCCGAATGGGCACCATTTGTATAGAAAACCCACGTTTTCTTTCAGATGGACTACTTTGTTAGAGTGGAGAGGCGCGACTAGAACTCTTGAAAGAAAGTCTGGAAAGAACTGCCTCTGCTCCTGATGGGAACTTGGTGCTCACCTTCGATCAGAACTCACTTGGGACATGCTCTTTTTTAACTATTGCCTAGGGCTGTAAACCCATCCTATTTCGTCTTTCTCCCGGTAAGCGGGTGCTGTCTGGGAGGTCGCGCGAATGGTATCAAGAAGTTGTTACTTGTCTGTAGTTGGCTTTCGATCGAGGCTACGAAGTAGAAGTGAAGAAGTCCATCAAATTACAATAAAGCGGATAAATACCCGAAAGAACGGTAGCTTGCCGAGAAGTGGCTTGCTCGCTCAAAAGCCCCTGGTCGGTAAGATATGGCTGGATTGAAGAAGCCTTTCTAGCCATGGAAATACCTGTTGGAGTATAAGCACCAACCCTTCTGTTCCCCACCTTCGCTTGCTTAGGAACCCTACTTTTACACGGTTCGCCTCTCACTCACGGGCGAGCTACTTCGTCACTCGGCTTCACTGATTCTTTATTTCGTTCATAAGGCCTTCCCGCGGACCCTTAGTCCTTACCTATTGGCTTGTTTCAGAGTGGGATATAGACACTTTTCATCCCCTCTTTCTATTAGTTAAAGCAGGAATCAAAGACTTTCGATGATGGGCAATGAATGAAATAGAATTCCTCTCCGATCAGTGCAATATTCTAGCGTTTCCTACCAGGAAAAGTGGCGCATTTCGGATTCTTTGTCAACCAGCTGTAGAAGCCTTTACTCGAGGAATTGGTTCTCAATAGAACTGATGCGCTCCATTTATGAAAAACTTGAGCGAGTGAAGCCGATTGTTGACCATGGGATAAAGGCTCTTAGTCCTTTTATCTCGCGTCATGGGGCATTAACCTTAGCACTTTCCCTATTAGGCTTGCATTCAGGTTTGACATTCGAAATAGAGAAAGGTTTAGATTCCTCCATTTGTGAGCCGATTTACTTATTCAGATTTGGGTACGCGCGACTCTGACCTCTATAGAAGCCCCTTTTCCGCCGAGAGAAGACAATGAATATATGCAGTGGGCAAACCAGAGGCAGGGCTCTTTCAGAAGATTGATTGGCCTGGCGAATGAACGCTGGAATGCCTTAGTCTAAAGCAGGAATGATAGAAAGAGAAGCGCTGCTTCTTTTGGTTCTTTCTATCAAGGGGCATCTGTAATGGACACTGGGCAGTCTGATTCTACGGCAATTGCTCTTAAGACAACTCGCTTGACAAGACCTTGTGGATTGTGATAAATCCGTTTCTGTGGAAGCCGCATGGGCTATCTTTCTGGTTTTCCTCCCTTTCCAACTCCTTAAAGGCTTTGATTCTTAACCGAATTTCTTCGATTCGTCTCCTGGGACACCAAGAGGCTGCCGAGAGTGAAGGCGATTCGCCGAAACCACAAGTGTTATCACGTATCTAATGTCCATTGACCGGAGATATGAGGAACGGAACGAATGAGAGATAGGAAGCTCCGGCCGCGAAAACTCTCTACACTTTCCAATCTTTTACCCTCCCTTTGAAGTTAATTTTTCAGACTATTGCTGAAGAGCTCGTTATGTGGTCTCACTTTACCACCATCTGAAATGGGCGAAACTCCGATTGGTGGAAGCCAGTCTATGAAGATTCTCCCTTTTCTTACGTGCAATTCCCCTCTTTCGGTAAGCATCCAGTATCTCATCAAATGAACATTTCTCTAAGCTTATCCTGTAGCTTATACGTCGTTTGAAAGCTGCTTCAAGGATCCAACGAATAGCTAAAGTTTGTTGACGATCCCTGGCTACAATCCCAGGGACATCATAAATAGTACCAGCTACTCCTACTTTTTCCACTTCGCATATGGGCTTTATATTCTCTACGGCGTCAACCATAAGTTTGATTACATTGCGTTCAGGGCGATGAAAAGTTTGATAAACAATAGCACGAACTCTCGTTCTTTTACCTTCTTTCATGCGAAAGTTGACCAACTTCTTGATCAATTGTTTTTGCTCACCATCCAAGCCCCCCATATAGCTTAGAATTTCCGAGGACGATAAATTGATATTACGCGATCCTTACTGTCCATCTTTATCAGCCAACTCCCCTGTTTCCATCTTTCAGAGTTTACCACTCTTCATATTACTTCGTAACCTTCACTGCAGAGCATCAAATTCCCAACCAATCTATTCCGAACGGAAGCGATCGATCGAATGGAGCTAGCTTACAAGAGGAGGCCCCATAAGCTTCGAAGTTCCCCGGATTTTTTTCATTGTTTGGAAGGGGCGCCTTCCGCCTCTCTTTCCCTCGTTACTGATGCCGCTACAGATGCTCCTATCAGGGTGATTCCTGCCATTGGGAAGAGAAGACAGGAGCACCAGGTCCTGCTTTTGGAGGTTCAATGGTGGGCTTCGGTCGGGATAGATGAGTTGGGGTCGAGTTCCTTAGATACGTAATAACAAATTTTTTCATTGATGGATGGGTAAAAGAGGAAAGGTAAAAGCGCTTATGGGGCATCCCACCTGCCGAGAAGGTTGAAGGGATAGAGGAGGAACCTCTCTTTTGAGGAATAGGTTGGAGGAAAAGCGCTACGCCGGAAATCCTATGTCCAAGCGCTTCAGAAGTCAAGGGAGTTCGATCCGGCTACAACTCTCCTCCTTCCACGCACGGACAAGGATCGGTTGTTGAAAAAAATTAATCTAGAAAGAAATAAGTTCTTGTTTGATCTGCCGCTGTTAGAACACCACAATCTTCGGCCTTTTGAGGTTAATGCTCAAAATGGTGAATCGACCATTCGATATCCGGCGGAATGGAAGAAAAGTAATGAAACCCCCGATGCCTACTAAAAATCCTCCTTTGACTTTCTGAAGAATAAAGCCCTTTACCTTTCTATTCCTTCTCCAAATCTTGTTCAGTTCCATCCAAGCGAGCCTTTGTCTGAATCTTCGTGGAAGAAGAAGAAGCGGTTCACCAGCCACTACATCTGTGGATCCCACCAAAGAATTAAACCTGGCGGCTGCTCGCTCTTTGCACTTTGAGTCACCGGCCACTACATCGATGAAGAATCTCTCCAAAATCTGCTCTTTGATCAGTGATTCACCGGCCACTACATCCTGGGATCCCACCTTATTCTCAAACCTGGCGGCTCGGTTGATTGGCACTCCTGTAGGCTCATCTTGCATACAAATTCTGGGGGTCCCAGGTCCTGCATCCACCAAGAACTTTTCTTCCCTTAAGCGTACTACTTCTGATTGTAAGGCATTACCACTAGATAACTGAAAACTGGAATTAGATCTTGGAAATGATCGACTCAAATAGATGCTCATCGTAAACTTTTGACTGTTAGATTCTTGCTCTAAAAAAGAAAGAAGAAAGACTTGTAAGACATCGCTGGTTGGGTTGGTCCAACCAAGAAAGACATGGGATCTTGTGTGCGTTTTCTTACGATATTTCGAGTTGGATGAAAACAGCGCCCCTAAAGGCCTTCTCAACTGTCTTTTCTACATGTTTACCAGGCATTGGCATTGAAGTAGGCAAGGCCAATCCATCTGTTAATTCTAGGTCAAAAGCGAGTGTAAAATATGTCTTTCTCGTCCTAAGCCCTAAAAGTGCTTCCGCCTTACCTGGAGTTGAAGTTACCGTTGGAGGCCTTTGAGTTCCAGTCTCAGTAGTGGCATTCCCAATATCAATATTTGTAGAAGTGCTCCTAATGGCCATTGCTAAGTCCGCAAGTAAGCCAGTTATATCTTTCTTTTCTTTCGGATATAGTTCCGGCTAGATCAAGCGCATCTAGTGTTGGAGAAAAAAGGGCATCCAATGCTTCTGCCAGTTAAGCCCGCAGTGGGAGGATTTCTCGCAGGGAATTCTGTCACATCCCTATAGCCAGAGTCCTTGGAGTTTCTTTGCCCTTTCCCTTTATAGACAATGAAAGTGTCCCTTCATCTCGACTAGTCCTTCCCCGTAGCAGTCCCGCTAACGGTAGTCCCTGCCCCTCATGTTGCTGTGCCAGTTTCCCTGCCAGGGAGAAAGCTTTTTTCTTTTCATGTGATCAAGCTAGTTCAATCAAGTTATTTTAGGCCAGCTGCCAATTTCCTTGCGAGACACAATGTCTATACGAGGTTTCCCTAGTCGGTAAGAGTTTCTTTTCGGAATGGAGTGATCCCTAGGGAGTAAAAGGTTCCATGGATATAGGAGGTTTTTACATACCTATCCATTCCTTCTGCTTTCTTTTCCGCCTTTTGAAGGTATGAGTACGTTACAGCCCTCTAGTGTCAGGGTGTAAGGGAGAGAGGAAGTGAAGTACTCTATGGATTCTGGGTTCGAGCGAGTGACCAGGTTCCTTTGCTGTCGGTCCAGCCATTGAGGGTTCAAGTCCTACTCCTCTAGAGCGTTCTAAATGAAGGAATCGAGCGAGTGTAAGTGCTTCGCTTGTTACGTTACAGCCAGTAAAGAAGAAAGCCTTTGAGAATCGTACATCAAAACAGTGAAAGCCAGGGTATCTTACCCTAAAAGGCAGAGTTGGAAGACTTTCTTGGTTCAAATCCAATTCGTGAGAAGAGTCAAAGCGACAGGAAAAACATTGGGTTAATAACAGACAAGAAAGCCAAGCTGCAATAGCAATCCAGGAAGAGCACACCTTATTATTCTGTAAAAAACTCTAAAAAGGGCATAGCTTCTAATAGAAGATAGCCATAGCCCATGTATTTCAGTTGCCAGATTACACTAATGAAGTACACACGCACGCGGCAGACAGTTGAATTAGTAAGACTTTGAAACGACTATATGAAGTGAGGAAATCCAGTGCGATAGATGGCATTTCTAGTGAACCCAGGAAAGCGCTCATTCACCAGAATTTGGTTGGAGCAGCGGTAGGGCAAACCCAGTCTCAGTCCCGCCTATGGAAGGTTGAAGAGAAAGAGAATAGGGCAGATGCCTGATATCCGACCCCACTATATCCGTCCCGAGAAGAAAGGTTCAGAAAGAAAAGAGTTCTCGCCTTGAATAAAGAATCTAAATAGAAGGAACCGGGGAAGAGCGTAACCTGGGTTACAAGGTATAGGTATAGATAAGGTTACGAAGTAAAGGGGAAAGCTTATCTCTATACTTTCAGCAACTGAACGGGAAGGAAAGGACTTTCGAATCGGATGCGCTCGCCGGTGCAACTTGAAAGGCAGGTGCTGTTTGCACATTTACATCCGCTCTACCTTCTCCTGGCCGAAACCTTGAAGAAGGTTGCGAAGCAAAGGTAATTCGAACTCACTCCCAAACGGTAGAGGAAATTACATAAAGAATAGAAGAAAGGATTCTGGCTTATCATTAACAAGATAGCTTGGAGCCCTCCTCTGCCCTAGTGAGCGAAATAAGAACTCAGAGATAGAGCCATTAGGGGAGAAAAAAGAACCTAGTTAGTGCACTAACTCAAACCTAGTTCTTGCACGAAATGTCCTGCTAACATAGGAGCACTCCTACTAAGAAATGGAAGAGCAAACAGGGTCAAAGGGCTATTACAAAATAAGTTATGGACTCGGATATGACCTTCTAATGAGAGTTCCTTGGGGATATATAAATTAGTGGACATATACAAGAACGACCCATTTTCTTACACAAGATTTCTGTACTCAGATCGGTAGGTATGGAGGTCTTTCCAGTTAGACAATCAGTTATATACGATTCAACGGGCATTCAACAAGATAACCCCGAAACGAGGCAACCCCGTTCACTCCGACAAGAAAGGTGTCAAGTCAAAAGGATTGAAAACCTCGCTCTCCCTAGTGGGAGGAAGAGTTATAGTTCAAGCTACCTGAGCTAACTGCTTTTCACTCGAATTCAACTTCACTGCTCTTAGAGCGGAGTCGACATCAAAACTGAACTTCACTTCCATCCTCAAGAGAGGAACCTACTCAACAGGGAATCCCCCCGGCCGCACCTGATAATGATGTGGTGGACGGCGAAAGGCCCTGGGATGCCCTTGGAAAGGCTATCAGGGACATATTAGATGATTGCTTCTAGGAGTTTGTTCAACATTTTTTCTTGATTTGATAGGAATAGACTTTTTATTCTTTCTTTTTTCCGGTATGCCGCTCCGCGAGCAAGGAGCGAGAGAACCAAGGTGGCTGTGGTGATGTCAGAATTTGCACCTATTTGTATCTATTTAGTGATCAGTCCGCTAGTTTCTTTGATCCCACTCGGTGTTCCTTTTCCATTTGCTTCCAATAGTTCAACCTATCCAGAAAAATTGTCGGCCTATGAATGTGGTTTCGATCCTTTCGGTGATGCCAGAAGTCGTTTCGATATACGATTTTATCTTGTTTCAATTTTATTTATTATCCTTGATCCGGAAGTAACCTTTTCCTTTCCTTGGGCAGTACCTCTCAACAAGATTGATCCGTTTGGATCTTGGTCCATGATGGCCTTTTTATTGATTTTGACGATTGGATCTCTCTATGAATGGAAAAGGGGTGCTTCGGATCGGGAGTAATCACTACAGGTTGACAAGTCTTTGTTTTTTGATTCTTTTTTTTTCTGTTTCTTAAAGGTAAAGAGGGCGGGTGGGATCACGATCGACTAAAAGGAAAGTCGACCTGATTGGTTCAAATCCAATTCGTGAGATGGCAGTGATCTTTAGCGCCATAATGTGCTATTTTTTCCTCACCTTCGGTGCCTTGCTAACAAGAAATGATCTATACGACCCCGGTTGACACATCCCGCACGCAATGCGGTCAACACAAATGGTTACTAGCCGTCTCGATAGCAAGGATCTTGAGAGAAAGCTTCGAAAACAGATATAGAATCGCCTACGGCTGCGTTTACATGAATAAGATAGTTAACGGTACAACCGCTGAAGAATGCTTTCTATCATCAATCATAGATAGTTGGTTATGGATTAGACGGGACTAATATGTCAATCCCTAACGACTAATTGACTTGCATTCACGTATAGTTAATTCCCTCGCTATGTAAATAATAAGGGGGGTTTGTACAACTGACAGAAGATAGAATAAGATAGTGGTACTCAAGGTTATCTTGATTCTCAATTGACATGAGGACAACCACGAGCCCTCAGATTTAGAAGTTGACATGTACACGCCCCCTGAAGTCTGCGTCTCCCCCTGATTCTCGAAATCATGGGAGATCTGAGAGCTTGATCAAACCAATGCTCTTCACATGCTTCTCAAATGCAAGAGATTTGTTTACCAAATCTGCGACATTGTCCTCGGATCATTCGCTTGAATCTTGAGGAGTGTCTGTTGTTGCTGATTGTAAAAGAATTTCGGCGGTGTTGTGTTGTCGCCCTTGCTTCATTTGTTCAATGCAAGCCCTCATAAATGCACGTAGGTACATCTGTGGGGAATTTCGAATATGCGTAATTATGGACCTCAACCATACACATTCACGAACACTCTCGTGAAGAGCTATAATCTCTGCATGATTCGAAGAAGTAGCGACAAGGGTCTGCTTAGTAGACCTCCAAGATATTGCCCATAGTAAAGACATAACCTGTCTGGGAACGACCTTTATGCGGGTCAGAGAGATAACCGGCATCAGCAAAACCTACCAAAACGGTACAAGGGTTTAAGGCACGTTAATCACTCTATAGGTCATAGCAAGGAAGTTCTGAAACAACGGTTTTAAAGCATCTCAATGTGTCTTACAAACGAATGTTACGCAAAGATATTTCCGCCAATAGGTTCTAGCGCTTTTACGAGAAGGCACTGAAAGAATGGGAAAGCCGATCTCTTAACACGTGAGCGCCGTGATGCGGATGCAGCGCATACAGAATCATCTCCTGCTAAATCAAGCGATGCTGATTCTACTCGCGGTTGAAAGAACAGAAGTTTTTATCAAGTATTATTCAATCTATCACGGATAGCTCTCTCCTGCAGGAAAGATTGGGTAGTGCCCTTGCTTCGCTCTTTCTTGCAGGCGGAAATAATATTGTCATTTCGGTCGTGCATTTGACTTATTTATGACACTGAATTGCATAGAAAGAAGAAGAAGATATGGCTCTCTTTCTTCAAGCTTTCACGGAAGGACTCAAAGCGCTAGCTCGGGCCAGGAGAACCTTACCGCTAAGTCTTGCTAATAATCAAATGGCCTCTTCAGCCACGAAACGGGTTTCTACCTCACGAGTGATTAACGTTCGAAAAGAAGTTAGTTGTATTTTTTCACAGGGCTCTATGCTTTCTTTACGGACCTGAAGAAGGTAATGTGGTATTATCAGTCATCCCATTCAGTGCCAGTAGGCACACGCCCTGT